TTGGTTTTTATATTGGTTGAAGTTATTTTGGTTATGCTGTTTGTGGTCCAGGCTATTGCTTTTATTACTTTGTATGAGCGTCACCTGCTGGGGGGGAGCCAACAGCGTATTGGACCTAATAAGGTTAGTTTTATGGGTATTGTTCAAGCCATCTTTGATGGTATTAAGCTTTTAAAAAAGGAGCAGATGACACCATTAAATTCTTCTGAGATTTCTTTTATTTTAGTTCCGGGGATTTTTTTTTTGGTCATGTATTTGGAGTGGTTTGTGTTACCTTATGCTTTTGATTTTATTACTTTTGAATATTCTGTTTTATTTTTTCTTTGTTTGATTGGATTTTCTGTTTATACTACATTGGTTAGGGGGGTTGTAAGTAAGTCTAAGTATGGGTCTGTGGGTGCTATCCGTGCTAGGAGTCAAAGTGTCTCTTATGAGATTGCTTTTTCTTTGTATTTACTGGTTGTTATTGTGCACGTTAACATATTTTGTTTTTCTCCAGTTTTTAATTTGAGTTTATTAGTTATTTATGTACCTTTTCTGTTTATGGTTTTGGCTGAGTTGAATCGTGCTCCTTTTGATTTTGCCGAAGGTGAGAGTGAGCTGGTTAGGGGTTATAATGTTGAGTATTCTAGTGTGGCTTTTGTTTTATTGTTTTTAGGGGAGTATGGGGCTTTGTTATTTTTTAGTACTTTGACTTCTGTGTTGTTTTTTGGTTTTAGGTTTTTAGTTATTTATTTGATATTTACTTTATTGGTTTTTATTCGTAGTGCTTACCCGCGTTTTCGTTATGACCTTATGATGAGGTTTTTTTGGTTTAAATTGTTGCCTGTATCTTTAATTTTTTTGGGGTATTTTGTTGTTGTTTTTTTGTAGTATTAGGAATGTGTATTTTTTGGATATTTTTATGTTTGTGTATGTTTTACAATTTTTATTTTATTTTAAGGAGAGTATGCTGGGGGTTTTTTATAAAAAGTTTATAGGTGTTTTGGTGGTTGTTTTTGGTTATAGGACTGATTTGCCTATGAGTTCTGTTATTTCTGTTTTTACTTTTGTTGTTTTGTTAACTTGTTGTTTTGGTGGTTATTTTACCTATTCTTTTTGTCCTTGTGGTATGGTGGAGTTTACTTTTGTTTATGCCGTGGTTGCTTGAATGAGTACTTTTTTGTCTTTTATTTCTAGGGAGAAGTTTTCTATCTATATTTCTAAGTCTGGTGATGGGTTTTTGAAAACTTTTAGTATGCTTTTGGTTGAGATTGTGAGGGAGATTTCTCGTCCTTTGGCTTTGACTGTGCGTTTAACGGTTAATGTGTTAGTCGGGCATATAATTAGTATGATGTTGTTTCAATTGTTGGAGTTGTTTTTGGGTTTTAATTATGTGTGGTTGACTATTTTTGCTATTATGATGGAGTGTTTTGTGTTTTTTATTCAGAGTTATATTTTTTCTCGTTTGATTTTTTTGTATTTGAATGAGTGAGGCGTTAACTTAAATTAAAGTGTTAGACTTTTAATCTAAAAATGGTTTTCCACGTTTTAGTTGTTATAGCATAAGAAAGTGCACCTGTTTTAAGCGCAGGAGATATGGAACAACTGACAAATTTTTGTAGGTCTTCTAAATCTATTTTGGGGGTAGCCCTGTTTGTTTATTTTGTTGTTTTGGTGTGTATTTGTGGTTTTTCTTTCTTTTTTAAATTTTTTTTCTAGTAATATTTTGGTGTGGTGGAGTGTTTTCTTGTTGATAACTGTTGTTTTTGTTTGTCTTTCTAAGGGTATCGCGGCATATGCTAGTGTTTTGAATTATTTTGTTATTCAGGAAAGCTTGGGTTTATTTTTTTTAGTTTTTAATGCTTTTTTGTTACAATTTTTTATTGTGATGATGAAGATTGGGGTGGCCCCGTTACATTTCTGGGTTTTTAGTGTAACTGGTTCGTTGTATGACTGATTGTTGATGTGATTTCTTACTTTTCAGAAGTTGCCTTTTTTACCTGTACTTGTTCAGATTTATGATTTTAAGGTAATTTTTCTTCTTTTTTTGGGTATTTTTGTGTGTTATTTACAACTATTTGTGTTGAAGAGTTATAAAAATATGATAGTTATTTCTTCTACGGAGTCTTTTAATTGGGTTATTTTGACTTGTTTTTTGTCTGTTATTAATGTTGTTTACTTATTCTTTTATTACTTATGTCTTATGTTTATGTTGATGCCTAGTTTTGTTGTGAAGGATTATGGGTTTGTTAATTGAGAAACTGTTTTTGTATTTCTTAATGTTCCTTTTAGTGTTTCTTTTTTTATCAAGATTTTTTCTTTGGGGGAGTTGTTTAAACTGGATGGGATTTTTGTTCTGTTTTTATTGTTTGCTATGTTTTTATCTATATTGTGTTTTAGTTTGTGGTTGGTTAATATGAGAACTAAGACTGTGTGGGTTTTGAGGGATAATATTAAGAATGTATTTTTTTTTGTTGTTCCTTTGATAGTGATTTCTGTAATTTATTATTTTAGTAAAAATTAGTATTATATCGTCTTGATAAGGCGGAGTTCTGCTGGAAATAATAGAACGTTAAATAGATTTTCTATGCTCGGCTACGGATCGAGAAGAGTTGTCGTTTTTATACCTTAGTTTAGGAAGAATTTTTGTTTTTGGTGCAAAGGGGTTTAGGTGTAGGGATCCTGTTAGTTTATTTTGAAAATATGACTCTGAAGAAGTCAAGAAATATAGGGATGGTGGGTTTGAATTTGTATGGTTTTGTTAATTCTATGGTTGTCAGTCTTCCTTCTAGTAAGTCTTTGACTTTGAATTGAAATTTTGGCAGTATATTGGGTATGGTTCTTGTGTTTCAGATTTTAACTGGTACTTTTTTGGCTTTTTATTATTGTGATGATAGTGCGGCGGCTTTTGCCAGGGTTCAATATGTAATGTATGAGGTTAATTTTGGGTGGATTTTCCGGGTTTTTCATTTTAATGGGGCTAGTTTGTTTTTTATTTTTTTGTATATGCATTTGTTTAAGGGGCTGTTTTTTGTTAGTTATCGTTTGAAAAAGGTGTGATCTTCTGGGTTGATTATCCTGTTGTTGGTTATGATGGAGGCTTTTATGGGGTATGTCCTTGTTTGGGCACAGATAAGTTTTTGGGCCTCTGTAGTTATTACTAGTTTATTGAGGGTTGTTCCTATTTGGGGCCCTTCTATTGTAACTTGGATTTGGGGCGGGTTTACCGTTTCTGGGGCTACGTTGAAATTTTTTTTTGTGTTACATTTTTTGGTGCCATGAGGATTGTTGGTTATTGTTGTATTCCATTTATTGCTATTACATGAAACTGGTAGGACTTCTAAGCTTTATTGTCATGGTGATTATGACAAGATTTGTTTTTATCCTGAGTACTGGGTTAAAGATATCCTGAATTTGGTGGTATGGTTTTTGTTTGTTGGGTTTTCTTTGAGCGCGCCTTTTTATTTGGGGGATCCCGAGATGTTTATTGAGTCGGATCCTATGATGAGGCCTGTGCATATTGTTCCGGAGTGATATTTTTTATTTGCATATGCTATTTTACGGGCTATTCCTGATAAGGTTCTTGGAGTTTTGGCTTTGTTTATGAGTATTTTGGTATTTTTCTTGTTTGTTTTTGTTGATAGGTATGTTTCCGTTATGTCTAAGGTTAATAAGTGTATGGTTTGGAGGTTTATTTTTGTGGCTGCGGTTTTGAGTTGGTTGGGTCAATGTTTGGTTGAGGCTCCATTTGTTTTTTTAAGTATGTTTTTTTCTTTTATGTATTTCTTTGTTGTAATTTTTATGTTCTTTTTATTCATATTTTTTAAAGGATTGTTTAGTTAGGTATACTTAGTATAATAAATATATTGGGTTTAGGACCTAAAGATTTCTTAGTATATTGTGTTTCATAATTTTCATATCTTGAGATTATCCAGTTATCCTATCTTGATTTTTTTTAGTTCTTTAGGTTTGACGAGGTCTTTAGTTGTGTTTTTTAAATATGGGTTGTTTGTAGGGTTGTTGTTTTGTTTGTTTTCTGTTATATTTGTGTCTTTTGTTTGAGGTAAGGATATTGCTATGGAAGGTCTTAGGGGGTTTCATAATTTTTTTGTTATGGATGGTTTTAAGTTTGGGGTTTTAATCTTTATTTTTAGGGAATTTATGTTTTTTTTGGGTATTTTTTGGACTTTTTTTGATGCGGCTTTGGTGCCGGCTCATGATTTGGGGGGCACCTGGTCTCCTATTGGGATACATTTGGTTAATCCTTTTGGAGTGCCTTTGCTTAATACCATTATTCTTTTGAGTAGCGGGGTATCTGTGACTTGGGCTCATTATAGCCTGTTAAGTAACAAGAGGTGCGTTACGAGCCTGGTTTTGACTTGTGTTTTGGCTGCTTATTTTACAGGTATTCAATTGATGGAATATAGTGAGGCTAGTTTTTCTATTTCTGATGGAATTTTTGGTAGTATTTTTTATTTGTCTACGGGGTTTCACGGTGTTCATGTATTGTGCGGTGGTTTGTTTTTATTTTTTAATTTGTTGCGCCTATGTTTGTCACATTTTAATTATAACCATCATTTAGGGTTGGAGTTTGCTATTATTTATTGGCATTTTGTTGATGTTGTGTGATTATTTTTGTTCGTTTTTGTGTATTGATGGTCATATTAGGCTGTTTTAGTTTATTTTAAAACGTGTGATTTGTAATCATGAGAATTTAATAGCTATAATGGAATTATTGTTGTTTTCTTTTTATTTTTTTTTTAGCCCTTGGTTGTTTTTTTTATTTATGGTGGTGTTGAGGTTTTTTATGCTGAATAGATATGCTTGAGGAGGACTATTTTTTTTCTTGGATTCTTTCTCTTTTGTTCTTTTAATTATTATGAGCCTGTTTATTTTAGGGGTTGTTTTGTTGAGTGAGAAGAGTTACTCTTTGTTGATTTTGTCTGAGGCCTTGGTTTTTGTTTGTGTATTTTTTTTTGTACCCATTAATGTTATTATGATATATATGTTTTTTGAATTATCTATGATTCCTATCTTAGTTATGATTTTAGGGTATGGGTTCCAGATTGAGAAAATTAACTCGGCTTATTATTTAATCTTTTATGCTGCTTTTTGTTCGTTTCCGTTCTTGTTTGTGTACTTTAAGAGGTCTTTTTTTATTAGGTTGGTGTATTTTGATTTTAATTTGTCCTGGGAAATGATATTTGTGTTGAGATTGAGCTTTATGATAAAATTCCCTGTGTATTTTTTACATTTGTGGCTACCTAAGGCTCATGTTGAGGCTCCGACGACGGCCAGTATATTGCTAGCGGGTCTTTTGTTAAAGTTGGGTACTGCTGGGTTTTTGCGTATTTTGGGTAGTTTGTGCTTTGTTCATAGTAATGTCTGGGTAGTACTTGCTTTTTTGGGTATGATCTTGGCGGCTTTTTGTTGTGTGTTTCAGAGTGATGCTAAGGCTCTGGCGGCCTATTCTTCTGTGACTCATATAAGCTTTCTGTTAATGGCGGTTGTGTTTGTTATGATATCAGGTAAAACTGGTGGGGTTATTATGATGTTGGCGCACGGGTACACATCTACTTTAATGTTTTACTTGATTGGTGAATTTTATCATGTGTCTATGAGTCGTATGGTCTATTATATAAATAGGTTTTTTAGATCTAGGATAATTATGGCCCTTATTTTTGTTGTGGTATTTCTGTCTAATGGTGGCACCCCTCCATCATTGTCGTTTATCTCTGAATTTTCTGTTATTTCTGTGTCTATAGGATTGTTTAAATTTAGTTTTTGAGTTTTATTTGTGTATTTTTTTGTTGCCTTTTACTATTCTATTTATTTGTTAACTAATTCTATTATGGGTAAGGGGTTTGTTGATATTAGGGTCTGAAATGCTGGGTTTGCTGTTCCGTTAGTAATTATGATATATAATATTTTTTGAATAAGTGTTTTTTTCTAGAAAAAAACGTCGGTTAATGTCCTAACGAGGAGGTTTTTCTTCGTTAGTTTTTGTTTAATTTTTAAAAATTTTATTTTTAAAACTAAACGTGTGTTTGAAGTGTTTGTTTTACTTGAATAAGTTTTATTATAAATATCAGGGGGGCCTGTCTGTTTGGTTGGAGAGTTCTAATCATAAGGATATTGGGACCTTATATTTTCTTTTTGGTTTGTGATCTGGTATGGTGGGTACTGGTCTGTCTTTGATTATTCGTCTTGAGTTGGCTAAGCCTGGTCTTTTTTTGGGAAATGGTCAGTTGTATAATTCTGTTATTACGGCTCATGCTATTTTGATGATTTTTTTTATGGTTATACCTACTATGATTGGTGGTTTTGGTAATTGGATGTTGCCTTTGATGTTGGGGGCCCCAGATATGAGGTTTCCTCGTTTGAATAATTTGAGTTTTTGATTATTGCCTACTGCTATATTTTTGATTTTGGATGCTTGTTTCGTGGATATAGGGTGTGGTACCAGTTGGACGGTCTACCCTCCTTTGAGAACTATGGGGCATCCTGGTAGTAGTGTGGATTTGGCTATTTTTAGTTTGCATTGTGCGGGGGTCAGTTCTATTTTGGGTGCTATTAATTTTATGACAACTACTAAAAATTTGCGTAGAAGTTCCATTTCTTTGGAGCATATGAGATTATTTGTATGGACTGTTTTTGTGACTGTTTTTTTGTTGGTTTTGTCTTTGCCAGTTTTAGCTGGTGCTATTACTATGTTGTTGACTGATCGTAATTTGAATACTTCTTTTTTTGATCCTAGTACTGGTGGGAATCCTTTAATTTACCAGCATTTGTTTTGGTTTTTTGGTCATCCGGAGGTTTATATTTTGATTTTGCCTGCTTTTGGTATTATTAGTCAGAGTAGTTTGTATTTAACTGGTAAGAAGGAAGTTTTTGGTTCGTTGGGGATGGTTTATGCTATTTTAAGTATTGGTTTGATTGGCTGTGTGGTTTGGGCTCATCATATGTATACCGTGGGTATAGATTTGGATTCTCGGGCTTATTTTACTGCGGCGACTATGGTTATTGCTGTGCCTACTGGTGTTAAGGTTTTTAGTTGGTTGGCTACTCTTTTTGGTATGAAAATGGTTTTTCAGCCTTTACTTTTATGGGTGTTAGGTTTTATTTTCTTGTTTACTATTGGGGGCCTTACTGGTGTGATGCTTTCTAATTCTAGCCTTGATATTATTTTGCATGATACCTATTATGTTGTTAGACATTTTCATTATGTTTTGAGTTTGGGTGCTGTTTTTGGTATTTTTACTGGTATTAGCTTGTGGTGAAGTTTTATGACTGGTTTTGTTTATGATAAGATGATGATGAGTAGAGTGTTTTTACTTATGTTTGTTGGTGTTAATTTAACGTTTTTCCCTTTGCATTTTGCCGGTCTTCATGGTTACCCTCGTAAGTATTTGGATTATCCTGATGTTTATTCCGTTTGAAACATTTTGGCTTCTTATGGGTCTGTGATTAGAATTTTTGCTTTGTTTTTGTTTATTTATGTATTGTTGGAGTCTTTTGTAGGGCATCGTTTATTGTTGTTGGACTATTATGTTAATAGGAGCCCTGAATATAGTTCTAGTGGGTATGTATTTGGTCATAGTTACCAATCCGAGGTTTTTTATAGATCTACCATTATTAAGTTTTAGATGGACTTATAGTATAATTTTAGTATGTTTAATTGCAGATTAAGAGGTTTGAAGTCTTTGTTGTGAATAAGATAGGATAAGTTAGTCCGTAAGGTTCATACCCTTTTAGTGTTTTACTCTTGTTGTAAAATTATAGTATAAATTAGAGTATATCTTGTTGTCAACAAGGGGGTGTGATAATTTTGACCTTTTAGTATATTTTTGTATGCCCAACTTCCAATTGGGAGGTTTAATTAGGTTAGTAAATAATTTTTTTCAGGATTTTGGTTTGATATTTTCTAATAGGTTGTTTTCTAGTTATATGGACTGGTTTCATAATTTTAATTGTAGGCTTTTGTTTGGTGTTTTGTCTTTTGTGTCTACTAGTTTTGTTTATTTGTTGTTGAGTAAGTTTTATTTTAAGAGGAAGAAGATTGAGTATCAGTTTGGTGAGTTGTTGTGTAGTGTTTTCCCGACTTTGATTTTGGTTATGCAGATGGTGCCTTCTTTGAGTTTGTTGTACTATTATGGTTTAATGAATTTGGACAGTAACTTAACTATTAAGGTAACTGGTCATCAGTGATATTGGAGTTATGAGTTTAGTGATATTCCTGGTCTGGAGTTTGATTCTTATATGAAATCTTTGGATCAGTTGGAGTTGGGTGAGCCTCGTCTTTTGGAGGTTGATAATCGTTGCGTGGTACCTTGTGATACTAATATTCGTTTTTGTATTACTTCTGGGGACGTAATCCATTCTTGGGCTTTGCCGAGTATGGCTATTAAGTTGGATGCCATGAGTGGTATTTTGACTACTTTATCTTATAGTTTTCCTGTGGTGGGTGTTTTTTATGGTCAGTGTTCTGAGATTTGTGGTGCTAACCATAGTTTTATGCCTATTGTTTTAGAAGTGACTTTGTTGGATAATTTTAAGGGTTGGTGCCTAGGTCTGTTGGATGAGAGTGTTTTAAGTTAGCTATGTAGTTTATATGTATAAAATACCTATTTGTGGTGTAGGAGAGTGTGTTGGCTTTATCCTTTTTTTTAGTATTGATTGGTATTGCATACCATTTTTGGATGTTGACATATTTATGTGTAATAGAGGGGCAAGGTAGAATCGCTCGGGGTTTTGTTGTTACATAACAAAAATTAGGGCTGTTTGGTGTTGAGATGTCGTTTTGTCCTTTATCTGTGTGATGTGTGTTTTATTAGAAAATTATAATTTTTTGTTGTGTTGTTGGGGTTTAAGATTTTGTAGTGTTCCTTGTTTTGTGTTTTATAACGTTTTCTTTTTTGTGTTTTGTTTGTTTTTTTATTATTAATTTATTAATAATTTGATACTTTAGGATTTAGTAATTTTTTAAATTTTGTTTTTTGTTATAATTTTTCTTTGTGAACTTGAATTTTGATCAAATGTTTTTTAAAGACTTAGGTCTCTTTATGTGGCTGGCCTCTGCTCTATGTTTTTATAAATGGCAGTCTTAGCGTGAGGACATTAAGGTAGCAAAATAATTTGTGTTTTTAATGGGCTCTAGTATGAATGGGGTTAGTGGTTGATTATTTTCTTGTGTTTTTATGAAGTAGGTTTTTGTTTAAGAAATAATATTTGTGGTTATACAAAGATAAGTCTTCGGAAGTTTTTTTCCTGATTTTTTTGTAATTTTTTTGGGATGTTTTCTAGGGTAGAAGTTTTTATAATTTTTTTTACTATGTATAAGGTATAAAACTACTTCGGAGTTAACAGAAATTCATGTCTTTGCCAGTTCTTATGGCAGTGATAAGTTTTACATCGATGTTGTATTTTAGTTGTTCAGGATAGGAGATGGTTTGATTTTTGAGACTGTTCTTCTTTTAGTAAACTAAACGTGATATTAGTTTAATTCATCGTGAGATAGAATTGTTTATCTTGTTAATCTCTTGTTTTGGTGGCGGATAGTACGAAAGGAAGTTTGTTGGGGTTTTTAACCTTGTTAGGGGCTGGGCCTCTGTTGGGAGTGTTAATTATGGTTGTTGTTTTTACCTTGTTGTTACTTGTTGTTTTTTATGTGGGAAATTTTATTCTGAGGTGTAAGGATTTTTATAAGAATAAAATTTCTTCTTTTGAGTGTGGTTTTGTTAGTGTTGGAAAGATCCAGAATTCTTTTAGTATTCATTTTTTTATTATGATGTTGATATTTGTTATTTTTGATTTGGAAGTGGTGATATTTTTAGGAGTGATGGTGTCTGATATTAGTTCTTTGGGGAGATTTTTGTTGTTATTGTTATTTATTTTGGGGGGCTTTTATATAGAATGATGGTATGGTAAATTGGTTTGGTTAATTTAGAGATGGATATTTCTATTTTTTTGATTGTGTTTTTGTTGTTTGTTGTTTGTTTGGTTTTGATTTTGTTTCCTTTTGTTAAGTTGTCCTTTTTTTTGGTAGAGTGGGATTTTTTGTCTTTTAAGATTATGTCTTATTTTAATAGTATTATATTCTCTTTGATTTTGCTGTTGGTAACTTTGAGTGTTTTAGTTTTTAGTACTTATTATTTGGAGGGTGAGTTGAATTTTAATTACTATTATTTTATATTGCTTGTTTTTGTAGGTAGTATGTTTAGTTTGATTTATAGTAATAGGAGTTTTACTATGCTGTTGAGATGAGACTTATTAGGTATTTCTAGGTTTTTTTTGGTTTTATTTTATAATAATTGAGACAGGTGTAGGGGGGCTATAAATACTGTTCTTACTAATCGTCTCGGAGATTTTTTTTTGTTTGTTTTTTTTGCTGGGGCCATGTTTAGAGGTTATTATTTTTTGAGTTTGTCTTGGTTTTGTGGTGTGTCTTCTTTAATGTTGCTGTTGGCATCTTTTACTAAGAGGGCTCAGTTTCCTTTTAGTGGTTGGTTGCCTAAGGCTATAAGGGCCCCTACCCCTGTTAGATCTTTGGTTCATAGTAGGACTTTGGTTACTGCTGGTCTTGTACTGGTTATAAATTTTTCTGAGATGGTTTTTAATAAGGATGTTATTAGAATTATTTTAGTTATTGGTATCTTTACCATATTTTTTTCTAGTATAGCGGCGCTGGTGGAGGAAGATTTAAAAAAGGTTGTTGCTTTGAGTACTTTATCTCAAATGGGGTTTTCTATATTTACTGTGGGTTTAGGATTGAGGTTTGTTTCTTTTGTTCATTTGTTAAGTCATGCTTTGTTTAAAAGTTGTCTTTTTATGCAGGTGGGGTATTTAATTCATTGTTCTTTGGGTCAGCAAGATGGACGTAATTATAGAAACTTAGGTAATTTGCCGTCTTTTATTCAATTGCAGTTGTTGGTAACTTTATTTTGTTTGTGTGGTTTAATTTTTTCTAGTGGTGCAGTTAGAAAGGATTTTATTTTGGAGTTTTTTTTTTCTAATTTTTTTATGGGAGGTTTTGCATGTCTGTTCTTTTTATCTGTATTTTTGACTTTTGGTTATAGGTATCGTTTGTGGAAGGGGTTTTTTATAAGTTTTAGTCGTTCGGTGTACCCTTTTAGGGGGAGTGTTGTTATGAATTTTTTGAGATTGTTACTGGTTGTTTTTTCCATTTTTTTTATTTGATGGGTGAATTTTAATATGTTGGTCTTGCCTTCTTTGTTTTTGTATGTGGACTTTTTTGTTCCTTTGTTTTTTTTAGTTATGATGGTATTTGTGATTTTTTTTTGTGTTAAGTTTTTGCTGAAGGAGTATGTTTATAAGTTTTTGTGTGACCTATTTGCTAAGGATGTCGTTTACTTTCTTAAGAGATATAAGTTTTTTGATTTACTTTTAAATAATATTAATTCTAAAGGTGTTTCTTTTTTTTCTTTCCAGAGGTTTTGAAGTAACAGTTATATGAAGAGGTTGAATTTTAATTCTATTGTTGTTGTTTTGATATTGGTTTTTTTTTTAGTTTGGGGTTGTATTTTAAGTTGTAAAAATATGTGTTTTGCATGCACAAGATTGTGACTCTAGTCAGTATTTAGTTTATGTGTAAAATTTAGTGTTTGGGTCACTGGGAATGTTTACTGAAAACTTTTAGTTTAAGTAAGAATTTTTCACTTACAATGAAAGGGTTAAGGAGTTTTTTGTTGATATATTTTTTTTTATTAGCGGTTCTTAGTTGTGTTTTTAGGTATATTAATTTGGATCCTATGAAAAGGTGTTTTTTTTTAATTTTTTCTTTGCTTATAATTATGCCTTTAATTTCTTTTTTTTTGTATGTATGGTTTGCTTATTTTATTTGTTTGTTATTTCTTAGGGGTATCTTTGTTATTTTAGTTTATTTTTCTAGTTTATCTAAAATTGGTAGTACTAACACCCCTTTTTATGTTGTGGGGGGAGTTCTAACTGTTTTTTTATTTTGTCCTTTTTTTTATGGAGTCTTTGGTTTGGTATCATTTAATAATTTTTATTATAGAGTGTATTGGAGAGTATTGGTTTGGGTTGTTGTGGTTTTGATTTTTTTTATAAATTTTACTAGTTACTTTTTAAATTTTACTGGTGCTTTGCGTAAGCTTTAATTGTTTTTGTATTTATTAGATTTTTGTCTCTTTTTTTTAAGTGACAACGTTTGATATTTATTTTGATTTCTTTAGAGTTTATTGTTATAAGTTTGTTTATTTATTTTGCTGGGGTTTTTAATGAGATAATGTTTTTTTATTTTATGTGTTTTAGTGTAGTGTCTAGTGTGTTAGGTCTGGTACTGGTAGTTGGTAACATGAAGTTTTATGGGAGTGACCAGTGTCTGTTTTACAGACTTAAGTTAAGGTAAACTATTGGTTTTCAAAACCAAAAATTTAGATCTGTGAGATAATAGTATAAATTTAGTATGTTTCTTTTTCGAAGAAATGGTAATTTATCTTGTTTGGGTTTTACTTATTGGGGTTTTAAATTTGATTATGGTTTAGTGTAAAGTTATGATGATGTTATCTAGTTTTGATTCATAGAGTGGGCAATGTAATTTTACCCCGGCAGTGAGTCGTTTGTATAAATTTTGTTCCAGAATAATCGGCTAGACTTTATAAACTTGTACTCGAATTGAGGTTAAACCTGGACAAGTAGTGGTTGCTTTTGACTTTAGGGTAAAATTAGAAGTTATTAGTGTTTGTGTCTTGTGTTTTTAGATTTGTTGAACAAGCCAGATTAGTACCTGGTTAGACAAAAGTTAAAAGAGCAGGAGTAAAGTTATGTTTAAACTGTAAGAATATTGGCAGGTCTTTAAATTATCTTTGGAGGCTGAGTAGTAATTGAGAGCCCTCATTATCGGCCCGCACTGTAGGCGCATGTATGATCGTTTATCTTATCCTTAGGGGTTGTGATGTTAGTTTATTTACTGTAAAAGTAGATATATACTTGGTTGATGTGCGGGATTTAATTTGGCCTACAATATTTTATAATGTGGATTTTAATTGTAGTGGTTATTTGAAACTGTAAAAGACAGTAAATTTCTTTTTATGGGAAATTGAAGTTTATTTAAAGACGGTACAAATCATCCATCAATTGCCTAAAGGGGAGTAAGTTGTAGTAAAGTAGAGGTAGGGGAACCTGTCTCTAATAATTCGATTTTGAACTATTTTTTTGTGTTTTGAAAACATAATTAGGAGAGTCTCCGTAGTTTTTTATGTGTTGTCGGGTAGGGACCTGATAACTTTTTTTATGTAGCCTGTTTTTGTTTATATTTTGTATTGCTTAAAAAGTTACCATGTTTTGGTTTTAGATGCCGATTTTTGTGCTCTGAAAAAAATTTGGAAAATTTTGGAGAGTTTGATGGTTGTGGAAGTTGCTAGGTTATCTAATTAGTATAATTTTGAACTATAGTTTGTTATAGATTTCATTTATTGTTAGTGTTGTATATTTGGTTACAGGCTTTATGTTATGTTATGTATTTGTGTATGTTGGAAGGGGCTAGGATACGTTGTGTACGGTCATTACATTTTTATGATTTGGACAGTACATACATATATATAATATATATATGTATGTACATTGTATATATATATATATATATACATACATATATATAATATATATATGTATGTACAATTATATATATATATATACATATATACAATATGTATATACATATATATGTATATACATATATATATATATATTATATATATATATATATAGGTATCTATTATAGTTGGTTATATACGAAAATAGAAAGGGGATGAAATATCATATAAGAGATTTCTATGTGTATATATATATATATAATATATATATATATATATATATGTATATATGTGAGTATATCACACATATACATAATATTATCTATACACTTATATATACACTGTATATATAATATACAATGTATTATATAATTGTGAATACACTGTATATATTATATACAATGTATTAGTAAGCACACTCATGTGCTCTCTAATGTAAATATATATAACAATACAGTACACAAGTGTGCTGTATAAAATAATAAGTAATATATATATATATAATATATATATATATATTAATCAATCAAAAACTTTTTTACGAAAAGAAACCCCTAGTATACCCTATTATATTGTATAATATATATATATGTATTATAGAAGTTAGTTTAATAAGAAAATGTTTGACTGTTAATCAAAAGACATGTCTTCTAGAGAAGACTAGTTTAATTAAAAATATTAGATTGTAAATCTAAAGAGAAGTTTTTCTG